CAACAATGACTTTGCCATTTGATCCAATAGTGTTCCGTTAGATAGGAACAGATTTGATAAATACTGATAACTCTCGGATAAAGTATTAGAACGGAAAGATCCATTAGATAATGAACGATTGGTTCTAAGCCATCTCTGGCGATTAATCAACAATTCGAAGTGCTTTTCTTGCGTCTTCTTGATAAACCAGCCTTTATATAGAGATGTAGGAGGATTTGTTTGGGGAGTAAGAAGCCCCTTTGACATCTCTTCATCTGCAAATAATTCTCGATGTGAAAACACAGAGACAGAGGGCTGAGCTTTGAATAGGAAAAAGAGTGGATCTGCAGGGTCCCAAATGAATTGGCTTATTCGAAAAAGGCCTTGTTCTTTGGAAGATCTATCTCGTGTCTGGTACTGCACGGTTCCGCTCTGCAAGAACTCCGAATCATTCTCTTGAAGCTCATCCTCTTCATCATAAATGATCCGCTTGCCCCGAAATGACCTGGACCAATAGGGAAATCCCAATTCATTGGGCCTTTCGATACAATCCAATAGAAAGCCCCAAGGGCGCCATATTCTAGGAGCCCAAACTATGTGATTGAAGAAATCCTCCTCTATCTGTTGCCGGTCGAGGGCTCCTTCTCCTTCCCCCTCTTCAAACTCCGATTCGTCTTTTTCATAGAGAAATCTCTGATCAAGGATAGAACAAGATCCATTTTGCATCATATCTAAGGGATTCCTTGGTTCGGGTCGAAGAAGCAATGTCACTCGATCCTTATCAAACTGACTGCATGCCCGTGAGGATCCCACCAGAGCGCCTTCCACTTCTAATAGGCCACGAACTAGACCAGAATCATTCTCAACGAGTCCATAAGGAGTGATCCCATTTTTTTCATCGGGTCCGGGTAGAGACCAAAGATCTTGAGTGACCGATCCGGCAGAACAACTCAAAAGATAAAGAAGTATCGTTAATTTCTTCATGCTCGTTCCAAGTTCGAAGTACCAATTGTACAAATAATAATCCACTTCGTTACATGATTTCTTTTTCATATAGATAGATATAGGATCTATGGGGCAATTACTTAAAAGTACATTTTGTGCTACAGCCCTTCCTATCTGATAGAAAAGGATCCCATGATCCTGGACCGATCTTACCTGGGATCGCAAATCCCAAATTTGTCTATGAAGAGCGGATCTAATTGTATTAGTATCTATAATTGATTTCTTCTGTGTAATACTAATCGATAGGGCCTCATCGGTGAATGCTACGAGATCTCGTGCATTGGAACCCATGGTTATGGACCCGAATCCATTAGTATGGAACATTTTCTTTTCCAAGTGAAATCCCCTAGTATATGAAAGAGTGAAAAAGTGCTTTCGTTGTTGTGGAATAAGAAGCCTTCGTATCTTAATGCACGTATTTAATTGATTCGGAGCTATTAGAGCGGGATCCACTTTTTGGGGAATATGAGTCGAAGCAATAACAAGAATATTTCTAGTTTCATAATCCCCGGAGAGAAGGTTCACTAATAGACCTAGGGAGAAGTAATTCGACTCATTCACATCCAGATCATGAATGTTTGGAATCCATATTATGCAAGGAGACATTGCTTTTGCTAATTCGAATTGAAGGGTGATATAAAGTCGGTCTTCATCTTCAGGCATCATATCCATAGTTAGCGCATTCATGCTAGTTAGCAGTTCCAGCCCCATATCAAGGATATCGTCACTAGCATCAATATCGTCACTAGCATCAATATCGTCACTAGCATCAATATCGTCAATATCATCAATATCGATATCATCAAAACCTTGAGACTTGTTATCCAGGAACTTGTTCAGAAATACCGTAATGAAAGGAAGATAGGAGTTTTTCGCTAGGTATTTGACCAAATAAGATCGTCCAGTTCCTATAGAACCTATCACTAAAATACCCCTAGAGAGGGATAAGGCTAAGCGGAGCGAAAAGGGTTTTCCATGAGATGGGAAATGCAAACTATTAGCCCCACACGAAGTTTGTGAATAAGCGATTGTCTGATAATGAGCAAGGAATATCCGTCTTTCTGCTAAAGAGGATGTATTGAACTCATAATTCATTAGATACTTTTTATGAATGTCAACTAAGTATCGTAAGTAAATTGCTCCCGGTTGTTCAATCATTTGATAACCAGAGTCATTCTTTGATAAATGATCACTATGAGTCAGACTCAATAAAATTTGATCAATCCTTTTTTCTGTCGTTAAGGTGGAGAACTGAACCAAGAATTCTCTTTTTTCATCATCAATCGAATCACTGTTTGCAACCCAGGATTCTATTTTATCATCAATCCAGTCCCCGTTCACGTTTTTTCTTTTTCTTATCAATGAATAGATCTCTTTACTTGTATGACTTAGATGTCTCGTATTTCTCGAAAAAGTGATTCGATTGATAGGATTTGGTATGATACTTATGAGATCGATGAGATTGATATTCAAATATTTCTTCTTGCCACCTAGAGAATCTCCTAATTGTTTCAGA